TAATATGGGACAAAAAATAAATCCACTTGGTTTCCGACTTGGTACAACTCAAGATCATTATTCCCTTTGGTTTGCACAACCAAAAAATTATTCTGAAGGTCTACAAGAAGATCAAAAAATACGGGATTGTATAAAAAATTATGTACAAAAAAATACACGAACATCCTCAAATGTCGAAGGAATTGCACGTATCGAAATTCAAAAAAGAATCGATCTGATACAGGTAATCATTTATATGGGCTTTCCGAAGTTATTAATAGAAAATACACCACGAGGAGTCGAAGAACTCAAAATAAATGTACAAAAAGACTTGAATTGTGTGAACCGAAAACTCAACATTGCTATTACAAGAATTGCAAAACCTTATGGAAACCCTAATATTCTTGCAGAATTTATAGCCGGGCAATTAAAAAATAGGGTCTCCTTTCGAAAAGCAATGAAGAAGGCTATTGAATTAACCGAACAAGCTGAAACAAAAGGAATTCAAATACAAATTGCTGGTCGTATCGATGGAAAAGAAATTGCACGTATTGAATGGATAAGAGAGGGTAGGGTTCCCCTACAAACCATTCGCGCCAAAATTGATTATTGCGCCTATACGGTTCGAACGATCTATGGAGTATTGGGTATCAAAATTTGGATATTTATAGACCAGGAATAATAAGCCTTTACTTGACTTGTTTTTCTGTTTTGATTAAAAAATGTAACAAAAAATTACAATCTGTTTTCCATCAAATTTCCATCACAACAATTCGAATTTATAATTCTATAAGGTTGAATAAAAATTCGATTGATCTTTTGATAGAATTGCTATGCTTAGTGTGTGACTCGTTGGTTTTTGTTCGAATTAAAAGTAAAAAAAGTAAAAGTACAAGTAATATGAACTAATAACTATCGAACTAATAACCAACTCATCGCATCACATTATCTGGATCCAAAGAAACAGTCAAGATATGATATTTTAGTCCTATCATTGCAACAACTGAATTTTTTTGCATAAATAAGAAATCGAATGAGGTATCAAGCAAAACACAAAAGAAAATCGATATATATTAAAATATTAAAGGACAAGGATGCGGATAAATGGAAAGGTGAAAGAAAGAAAAAAATATATATATAAATGATATATGATTCCAATATGTAAGGTTTTTGAATCCTATCATAAAAAACAATGTAATAAAGCATCAATAGAGATTCAAATATAATTATAGGATAGGAATCTATTCATAAAAAAAAAAAGTCAGAGCCTCAAGCCAATAAAGACTAAGAAGGTTGGCTGAAAAAAAAATTATATAAGAGCTCCGTTGTAGAATTCAGGCCTAACCATTAATCAAGAAGCGATGGGAACGATGGAACCTGTGAATACAGAAGATTCAATTCAAAATGAATCCGGATGATTCATTGGGAAGGATGGCGGAACGAACCAGAGACCAATTCATCTATTCTGAAAAGTGAGAAACTAACCCTATAAAAACTGAAATAGATATTGAAAGAGTAAATATTCGCCCGCGAAAATTCCTTTTTTTATTAGATTGCTCATATTTTCGCAATGCAATCTAATAAAAGATATCTATACAAAAAAATATATACAAACTAGGAATAAAATATATTTTTAATTTCGTTTTCGTTATAGATTCAAAAGATATCCAAATAAAAAAATAGCGAATCAATTTGATGAATATGAAAGAATCTATTGATTTAGTGTATTATTACATATATATCTTCATTCTATATTCTTATTATATTCATTTTTAAAATTCCATTTTAAAAATAGTAATCTATTTATAGTAATTTATAATTATCTCTATTGAAATTATAATTTCGAAATTAATATTGAAATTTGAAATTCGCGAGGAGCCGGATGAGAAGAAACTCTCATGTCCGGTTCTGTAGTAGAGATGGAATTAATAAAAAGAACATCAACTATAACCCCAAAAGAACCAGATTCCGCAAACAACATAGAGGAAGAATGAAGGGAATATCTTATCGTGGGAATCATATTTGTTTCGGAAGATATGCTCTTCAGGCACTTGAACCTGCTTGGATTACGTCTAGACAAATAGAAGCGGGGCGGCGAGCAATGACACGAAATGCGCGTCGCGGTGGAAAAATATGGGTACGTATATTTCCAGACAAACCAGTTACAGTAAGACCTGCGGAAACCCGTATGGGTTCGGGAAAAGGATCTCCCGAATATTGGGTAGCTGTTGTCAAACCAGGTCGAATACTTTATGAAATAAGCGGAGTAGCAGAAAATATAGCCCGAAGGGCTATCTCAATAGCGGCATCGAAAATGCCTATACGAACTCAATTTATTATTTCAGGATAGGAATGTAGAACCAAAGGAAATAAATCTTAGGGATAAAAAAACCGGAGATTCTTTGATTCTTTGTTTTTTTTTTTTTTTTGACAAACAATATTTCTTTTTCTTTTTCACCCTTTAGCATTTATTTTTGCATTGAAAGAACAGATAAAAAAAAATATGATTCAATCTCAGACCCATTTGAATGTAGCAGACAACAGCGGGGCTCGAGAATTGATGTGTATTCGAATCATAGGAGCTAGCAATCGTCGATATGCTCGTATTGGTGACGTTATTATTGCTGTGATCAAAGAAGCAATACCAAATACGCCCTTAGAAAGATCCGAAGTGATCAGAGCTGTAATTGTACGTACCTGTAAAGAACTCAAACGCGACAACGGTATGATAATACGATATGATGATAATGCTGCAGTTATCATTGATCAAGAAGGAAATCCAAAAGGAACTCGAGTTTTTGGTGCGATTGTCCGGGAATTGAGACAAAACTTTACGAAAATAGTTTCGTTAGCTCCTGAGGTATTATAAGATGAGAAGTAGTATATTTAAATAAAATAGTCGATTGTGTATCACGTATATACCTTTAATTTTAAAAGAAAAATGAAGAAAAAAATAAAGAAAATACAAAAAAACATGTTGATTATATCAAAATTCAGAGACACCACTGATTTTAGCTTATCATGGGTAAGGACACTATTGCTGATATAATAACCTCTATACGAAATGCTGACATGAATAGAAAAGGAACAGTTCGAATAGCATCTACTAACATTACTGAAAGCATTGTTAAAATCCTTTTACAAGAAGGCTTTATTGAAAACGCGAGAAAACATCAAGAAAGAAACAAATCTTTTTTGGTTTTAACTCTGCGACATAAAAGAAATTGGAAAGGACCATATCAAAATACTTTAAATTTCAAAAGGGTGAGTCGACCTGGTCTACGAATCTATTCTAACTATCAACGAATTCCTAGAATTTTAGGTGGAATGGGTGTTGTAATTCTTTCTACCTCCAGAGGTGTAATAACAGATCGAGAGGCTCGACTAGAAGGAATTGGTGGAGAAATTTTATGTTATATATGGTAATCTTTCTGATATTAGAATTAGATCAAAAATTTCCTATTTGTGAGAGAAAGGACGAGTTATCTAATATCACTCCTCTATTAGTTGATACTTTAAGGGGGTTTTGCCTGGAATGAAAGAACAAAAATGGATTCATGAAGGTTTGATTACTGAATCACTTCCTAATGGTATGTTTCGGGTTCGTTTAGATAATGAAGATCTGATTCTAGGTTATGTTTCAGGAAGGATAAGACGTAGTTTTATACGGATCTTGCCGGGAGATAGGGTTAAGATTGAAGTAAGCCGTTATGATTCAACCAAAGGTCGTATAATTTATAGACTCCGAAACAAGGATTCAAACGACTAAATGGGTTTTCAACTTCAATATTCCTTACCATGAGAATACAATTCGAGGTTCAAAATTTCAAGAAACTTATTTTCCTCCAAGAAATAGATTCGAAATTAAAGTTAAAATAAGGAATGAAAAATATGAAAATAAGAGCCTCTGTTCGTAAAATTTGTGAAAAATGTCGGCTGATACGCAGACGAGGGCGAATTATTGTAATTTGTTCTAACCCAAAACATAAACAACGACAAGGATAATTATTCTGCTAAAAGAAACTTTGTAAAAGATTTGATTGATGTAAAAAAAATTAAGGATTTGTTTTGACATGAAATGGATATATCCATTCTGACTCATATTTATGAGATGATAAAATATGGCAAAACCTATACAAAAAATTGGTTCGCGTAGAAATGGGCGTATTAGCTCGCGTAAGAGTGCACGTAAAATCCCAAAGGGTGTTATTCATGTTCAAGCAAGTTTCAACAATACCATTGTGACTGTTACAGATGTCCGAGGTCGGGTGGTTTCTTGGGCTTCCGCCGGTACTTGTGGATTCAGGGGTACAAAAAGAGGGACACCTTTTGCGGCTCAAACCGCGGCGGGAAATGCTATTCGTACAGTGGTAGAACAAGGTATGCAACGAGCAGAAGTCATGATAAAAGGTCCCGGTCTCGGAAGGGATGCAGCATTACGGGCTATTCGTAGAAGTGGTATACTATTAAGTTTTGTACGAGATGTAACCCCTATGCCACATAATGGCTGTAGGCCTCCTAAAAAAAGACGTGTGTAGAAATAAACATTGAAGAAATTTCAAGAGAAAAAAATGATTCAAAAATATGATCAATATTTTATAATATTACTATGGTTCGAGAGAAAATAAGAGTCTCTACTCGGACACTGCAGTGGAAGTGTGTTGAATCAAGAACAGATAGTAAATGTCTTTATTATGGTCGCTTTATTCTCTCTCCACTGATGAAAGGTCAAGCTGACACAATAGGCATTGCGATGCGAAGAGCTTTGCTTGGCGAAATAGAAGGAACATGTATCACACGTGCAAAATCTGAGAAAATACCACATGAATACTCTACTATAGTAGGTATTCAAGAATCAATACACGAAATTTTAATGAATTTGAAAGAAATTGTATTGAGAAGTAATCTATATGGAACTTGTGAAGCGTCTATTTGTGTTAAGGGTCCTAGATGTGTAACTGCTCAAGATATAATCTTGCCTTCTTATGTCGAAATAGTTGACAATACACAGCATATAGCTA